TGGTAAAGTATTTGTTTTTTAGGTGTCTGCACCATGGTGCTGGTGTATATTACATGAAGTCAAGTTTTATTCTTGCTTATTCATTCAGTTTATCTTTGTTCTATATGTAAGTTTGTGCGTGAGTTGCTTAAATGTTTCTAGATGGATTATTGTAAGGGTTTGGTTTGTTGTAATTCTCATTAGTTGTTATTAGCTGGTCAAGTATCCTTGTATTTAGCAATATGTTTTAGTTTCGGTTAAATTTTGTGCCAGCAGCCGCGGTTATACCTTGGAGGCGTTTGAATGTGTTTGGCGTTAATGTAGTTAGATTGATTTGGTTTGTTGATTTTGTTTTGTTTATTGTTAGGTGAAATTTTTATTTTTGGGTTTATGTTTATTTTACTTTATTGGAGGCTATGAAATTCTTTTTATAAACTAGGATTAGATACCCTATTATTTTAGAATGTTAAATTTTGTGTCTGAGTAGTATTAGTTATGTTCTTGAAACTTAAAGAATTTGGCGGTATCTCGTTCCTTCCAGAGGAATCTGTCTCGTTATCGATAGTCCACGTTGGACCTTGCTTAGTTGCTTTGGTTTGTATACCGCCGTTTATTGATCATCCTTTTAGGGTTGGTTTTAATTTTCTGGTTTCATTTATTATGGTTTATTTCAGGTCAAGGTGCAGCTTGTTTCTAAGTGAATGATGGATTACATTGTTATTTGTTTTATTGGATTGTTGGTTTTAATATTGGCATGAAATTGGATTTGGTTGTAATTGTTTGTAGATTGTTATTGTGATAGTGGTTCTGGGATATGTACACATCGCCCGTCGCTCTCGTTTAAGTTTGTTGATGAGATAAGTCGTAACAAAGTGGTTGTACCGGAAGGTGCAGCTGGGTTGATTAGAATTATTTGTAATCAGATCATTTCTGTTAGTTGAGTTTTCATTTACGCTGAATTGTTGTGTCGTGCGATTCGACATGGTCTGATTTGTTGATTATCTTGTTTTATATCTTTGCGTTAAGTGGATATTATTTGAAATATCATTTTAGTTGTTGTAGGGGTTTGATTTAATTTTTTATACTATAGTTTACTTGTACTGTAAGGGGTTGTTCCAATATTTTTTAGGAAGTTGATTTGTTTTATTGTACCTTGTGTATCAGGGTTCATTGAATTTTATTATTTATTTTTATTTCCCGATTTTGATGGAGTTAATGATTTATGTTAGTTGTTGTTTCAATAATATTAATAATAAGTTGTTGGTAATGAAATGTTATTCGTCTTTAATGGTTTCTGGTTTTTCAAGAAATGAATTTAATTCATGCATTTTATCTAATTTCTGTTGTTTTGTTACTCGTTTTTATTTGATGCTAAGATTAAGGGGGATTAGCTCCTTATTTTATTTTTATAATTGACTTATTTAATTTAGTTTTGTGGATTTTATAGTGATTTTCAATCTGATTATGTTAAAATTTTATTTTTTCTTTTATTTATTTCTTTGTAGTTTAGATTTTATATTGGAATGTTTTCTTTGTCTTTGGTTTGTATAGCAATTATTGTGTAATTAGTAAATCTCTTTATTCTTAAGTGTTATAAGTTATTTTGGTGTTAATTTCTTTTTAGGAATTAGGCAAAGTTTCGTGTCCGCCTGTTTAACAAAAACATCTTTTCTTGTTAGTTTTTGAAGTATGGCCTGCCCACTGACGGTAAGTTGAAGGGCCGCGGTATTTTGACCGTGCAAAGGTAGCATAATCATTAGTTCTTTAATTGTGATCTGGTATGAATGGCTTGACGAGATATGAGCTGTCTTAATAGAATTATTTATTGAATTTGGTCTTTGAGTTAAAATACTTAGATGTTTTTATGGGACGAGAAGACCCTATAGAGTTTGACAATCTGCTTATTAATATACTATCTTGGTTTGTTATTGTTTATTTAGTGGGTAGTATTGTTTTGTTGGGGTGATGGGAGGAATATTTGTTAACTCCTCTTTGTTATGTTATATTTGTTTATATTTATTTTGATCCATTAATTTTGATTATAAGATTAAATTACCTTAGGGATAACAGCGTTATCTTCCTTGAGAGTTCTTATTGGCGGGAAGGTTTGCGACCTCGATGTTGGATTAAGGTGAATTTTCGGTGCAGGAGCTGAAATTGATTGGGTCTGTTCGACCTTTAAAACCTTACATGATCTGAGTTCAGACCGGCGTGAGCCAGGTTGGTTTCTATCTATTATATTATATTATGTCTTAGTACGAGAGGACCGGGCATTAGAAATAATTTTTTTTATTATCTGATTTTTATTAATATGGTTACTATTTTGGCAGATAAGTGCATTGGATTTAGAATCTATTAATGTGAGGTTTATACTTTACAAGTAGTATATGTTTGATCTTATTTTTGTTGTAGTTGTTTTTGTATTGTTGATAGTTTTTGTTATGGTTGGTGTGGCTTTCCTTACTTTATTGGAGCGTAAGGTTTTGGGTTATGTTCATATTCGTAAGGGCCCTAATAAGGTAGGGTTCGTTGGGATTCTTCAGCCATTTAGAGATGCAATTAAATTATTTACTAGGGAACAGTATTTTCCTTTGGTTTCTAATTATTTGATTTATTATTTTTCTCCCATTTTTGGGTTTTTTCTTTCCTTGTTGGTTTGACTGTTGATCCCTTATTTAAGTGGACTTATTTCTTTTGAGTTAGGCCTTTTATTTTTTTTGGCTTGTACTAGTCTTGGTGTTTATACTGTTATAATCGCTGGTTGATCTTCTAATTCTGGTTACTCTTTATTAGGTGGGCTTCGGGCTTTGGCTCAAACTATTTCTTATGAGGTGAGATTGGCTTTTATTTTGCTCTCCTTTGTTGTTTTGATTTGTAGTTATAATCTGACTTATTTCTATTTTTTTCAAGTTTATTTGTGGTTGGGGTTTATTTCCCTTCCTTTGGCATTCGTCTGATTTATTTCTTGTTTAGCTGAGACTAATCGTACTCCTTTTGATTTTGCTGAGGGTGAGTCTGAGCTTGTTTCTGGGTTTAATGTTGAGTATGGTGGCGGGGGGTTTGCCCTAATCTTTTTGGCTGAGTATGCAAGTATCCTTTTTATGAGACTATTGTTTTGCATTATTTTTTTGGGCAGCGATCTTTATTCTCTTTTCTTTTATGTTAAGCTTACTTTTGTTTCTTTTTTGTTTATTTGGGTTCGTGGCACTTTGCCTCGGTTTCGTTATGATAAGTTGATGTATTTGGCTTGGAGGAGATTTTTGCCTCTTTCGTTAAATTATCTTTTGTTTTTTGTTGGTGTTAGGTGTTACATTTTTTCTTTGTTGTAGTGTATTAATTTAGGTACAATAAGTTAATAGAAGATTTGAACTTCTTTCATAATGTTTTCAAGACATTAGGCTTGTTCTGATAGCTTTTTAACTTTAATTTGTTATTTTGTCTCATAGTTTTGTTGTTATTGGGTTTAGAGTATAGTATGCGAAGTATATTATTGTTAGGATTTGTCCTGTTAGGACATATGGGTCTTCTACTGGGCGGGCTCCAATTCACGTTAGTAGGATTACAGTATTTGTCATTATTCAGAAAAGTGCTTGGTTGATTGGGTAGAACTGTATTCCTCGGAATTTCGATTTATTTGTTGGTAGGATGAATAGAATTGCAATAGATATTACTAGGGCAATAACTCCTCCTAGTTTATTGGGGATTGACCGTAGGATTGCGTAGGCAAATAGGAAGTATCATTCTGGTTGAATGTGTACTGGTGTAACTAGTGGGTTTGCTGGGGTGAAGTTGTCTGGGTCTCTTAATATGTAAGGTTCTTTTAGAGTTAGTACGGTTAATACTATAAGTATGATTGCGAATCCTGCGATGTCTTTTACTGTGAAGTATGGGTGAAATGGGATTTTATCCGTGTTTTTGTTTAATCCTAATGGATTATTTGATCCTGTTTGGTGTAGGAATAGTAGGTGGATCATAACTATTGCTGTAATTACAAATGGTATTAAGAAGTGTAGTGCGAAGAATCGTGTGAGGGTTGCATTGTCTACTGCAAATCCTCCTCATACTCATTGTACGATTTCTTTTCCTACATATGGAATTGCTGATAGTAGGTTTGTGATTACAGTTGCACCTCAAAATGATATTTGTCCTCATGGTAGTACATATCCTATAAATGCTGTTGCTATAGTTAGGAATAGAATTACTACCCCTACTGATCATGTGTGTGTAAAGTTGTATGATCCATAATATATGTTTCGTCCTGTGTGTAGGTAGATACATACGAAGAATAGAGACCCCCCGTTGGCGTGCAGAGTTCGCAGTAGTCACCCATAGTTTACGTCTCGGCAAATGTGTCTTACTCTACTGAATGCTGTATCGATGTTGGGACAATAGTGTATTGCTAGGAATAGCCCTGTTGCAATTTGTGCTATTAGGCAGATTCCTAATAGGGATCCGAAGTTTCATCATCCACTAATTGTTGATGGGGTTGGTAGATCTACTAAGGCGTTGTTTGCAATCTTGAATAGGGGGTGTCTATTTCGTGTGGGTTTATTCATTATCTTGTGTGGCGTAGTGGCCCCCTTGATACATTGATGATGTTTACTACTACGATTAAGGTTAATAGTATATAAAGGACTAGTAGTGTTGTTATGGTTCCTATTATTTGATTATATATTACGGTGGTTGTGGTTGTGGTTTCATTTTCTATTATTGTTTCGTATACATTTATTTCTTTGTTGTTGGTCACGGTAGGTATAATGTATAATAAGATTGGTATTATTGTTATTATGGCTGTAATTATCTTGTTTGATGGTGAGAATATTTCGTTTGAGGCTAGTCTTGTTATGTATATGAATAGTACTAATATTCCACCAATTATGATTATGAATAGGATGTATGAAAACCAAAATCTTTTGTATATTGTTCCTCTGATGATGCATACGATTGTTGTTTGTATTAGTAGTATCAGCCCTATAGCTATAGGGTGTTTTATTTGTGTAAATATTAATCTTGTTGCTGTTCTTATTGATATAAATAGTTTTGTTATGTCAGGGGGTATTTTATTTAAAATGTTAGTTTTGGGGACTATTGAAATGGTGAATACCTTTCCTCTGAAGTTTTAAAAGGTTATTCCTTGTTTCTGGTTTACAAGACCAATATTTTTTATTAAATTATTAAAACATTTAATGCCAATATGATTATATTTTTTTGTTATTTATTTTTGTGGTATTTGAGCTTTTTCTTCTAGTCGTAAGCATCTGTTGATTACTTTGCTTAGATTGGAGTTTGTTGTGTTAGTTTTGTATTTTTCTCTATTTTTTTACTTGTGTAGTTTTAATTACAGCTTATTTTTTGTTGTTTATTTTCTTGTGTTTTCTGTTTGTGAGGGTTCGTTGGGTTTATCCATTTTGGTTTCTATAATTCGTAGACATGGTAATGATTATTTTCAATCTTATAGCGTTCTTCAATGTTAAAGTTCCTTTGTTTTTTGATTTTTTTAACCCCATTATGTATTTTTCCTAGTGTTTGGTGATTGGTTTGTTCCTTACTATTTTTTATTTCTTTTGTTTATATATTTTTCTTTCCTTATTTTTTTTGTTGAAGTGGGTTGAGTTATATTTTTGGCTGTGATTTGATTTCTTACGGTCTTATCCTTCTTAGTTTGTGGATTTGTGTTCTTATGGTTCTGGCTAGAGAGTCTACCTTTCGTTTAGGTTATTTTTCTGGGTTTTTCCTTTTTGTCGTTATTATTCTTACTATTATGTTGTATTGTACCTTTAGAAGATTAGGCTTATTATCTTTCTATATTTTCTTTGAAAGTAGACTTATTCCTACTTTGTTTTTAATTTTGGGTTGGGGGTATCAACCCGAGCGGGTTCAGGCTGGAATTTATCTGTTGTTTTATACGTTGCTAGCTTCACTTCCCCTCCTTGTTGGTATTTTGTTTGTTTACAATTCTTTGGGCTCTTTGTGTTTATTTATGTTACGTGATATTGATTCTTTTTCTGTCAGTGGCTTATTTTATGTTTGTATAATTTTTGCCTTTTTGGTTAGGATGCCTATATTTATGGTTCATTTGTGACTTCCTAGGGCCCATGTTGAGGCACCTGTTTCTGGTTCTATGATTTTGGCTGGTGTTTTGTTGAAGTTGGGAGGGTATGGGCTTCTTCGTGTTTTTCCGGTGTTATATAAATTTGGGTTTAAGTTTGGTGTTGTTTGGATTTCTTTAAGCCTGGTTGGTGGTTTATTTGTTAGTTTGTTTTGTATGCGGCAGACTGATTTGAAGTCATTAATTGCCTATTCTTCTGTGGCTCATATAAGTATGGTTATTGGTGGTGTTATGACTCTGAGATATTGGGGGGTTTGTAGAGCTTTTGCTTTGATGGTAGCTCATGGTTTGTGCTCTTCTGGTCTTTTTTGTCTTTCTAATATTACTTATGAGCGGTTTGGTAGACGAAGACTTTTGGTTAATAGGGGTTTAATTAATTTAATACCTAGAATGGCTATGTGATGATTTTTATTAAGAGCTTGTAATATGGCTTCCCCTCCTTCTCTTAATCTTCTTGGTGAAATTGGGTTGTTAAGTAGTTTGGTTTCTTGATCTTGGTGTCTTATGTTTGTTTTAATTTTTTTATCTTTTTTTAGAGCTGCTTATACCCTTTATTTGTATTCGTATAGTCAGCACGGTTCCATTTATTCTGGTTTGTATTCTTGTTCTTTAGGTTATGTTCGTGAATTTTTATTGTTATTTTTGCATTGGTTCCCTTTAAACTTAGTTATTTTGAGGGTTGATGTCACTGTTTTTTGGGTTTAAGCCTTAAAAAGGATCTAAATAGTTTAAGTGGAAAATGTTGGTTTGTGGTGCCGATGATATAGTTTATATTTTAGATTTATGTCTATTTGTTTTGTCAGATTTGTATTTTTGTTTCTTTTAGGTTGGTTTTGTTGTTTTTGTGGTGTTTATTTTATTATAAGTGATTTGGTTTATTTTGTTGATTGGAATATTGTTACATTGAATGGTAGATCTGTTGTTATGACTTTTTTGTTTGATTGAATGTCTTTATTATTTATGGGGTTTGTTTTTATTATTTCTTCTTTGGTAATCCTTTATAGTGATGATTACATGCATGGGGATTTGAATATTATTCGTTTTATTTTGTTGGTTTTGATGTTTGTTGTTTCTATAATGTTTTTGATTGTTAGACCTAATCTGATCAGTATTTTGTTGGGTTGGGATGGTTTAGGATTGGTTTCTTATTTGTTGGTAATTTATTATCAGAATATACGGTCTTATGGGGCTGGTATGTTGACGGTTCTATCTAATCGGATTGGTGATGTTGCATTGTTGATAGCTATCGCTTGGATAATTAATTTTGGTAGTTGGAGATTTATCTATTATTTGGAGTTTATATTTAGTTCTGTTGAGATGGAATTAATTTCTTTCCTTATTGTTTTGGCTGCTATGACTAAAAGTGCTCAGATTCCCTTTTCTTCTTGATTACCTGCGGCAATGGCTGCTCCTACTCCTGTTTCTGCTTTAGTTCATTCTTCTACTTTGGTTACTGCTGGTGTTTATTTATTGGTTCGGTTTAGCCCTTCTTTTGGATATTGGTTGAATATGGGGCTGTTGTTGGTTTCTGGTTTAACTATATTTATGGCCGGCCTTGGGGCTAACTTTGAGTATGATTTGAGGAAGATTATTGCTCTGTCGACCTTGAGACAATTGGGTCTTATAATTATAACTATTTCTATTGGTCTTTCTGGGTTAGCCTTTTTTCATTTGTTGACTCATGCGTTGTTTAAGGCTTTACTTTTTATGTGTGCCGGTGGTGTTATCCATTCCATAGGGGACTCTCAGGATATTCGGTTTATGGGGGGTTTATCTGTTTATATGCCATTTACTTCTTCAAGATTAATGGTTTCTAACTTTGCACTTTGTGGGATGCCATTTTTAGCTGGGTTTTATTCTAGGGATTTTATTTTGGAGATATTTTCTATAAGATACCTTAATATGTTTGGCTTTCTTTTATTATTTGTATCTACTGGTTTGACCGTTTGTTATTCTTTTCGTTTATTTTATTTTGTTATGTGTGGTGATTTTAATTTTGTTTCTTCTCATTGTATATCTGAGACTAGTTATAATATAATTATGGGTATAATTGGCTTATTGATTATATCTATTTTTGGTGGTGGCTCTTTGATGTGGTTAATTTGTCCTACTCCTTCTGTGATTTGTTTACCTTACTATTTGAAGTTTCTTACTTTGTTTGTAGTGTTTGTTGGTGGTTGAATTGGTTATGAGGTAGCGGTATTCTCTTTCAGAGATGATCTGGTTTCTGTTAATATGTATGGCACTTCTTCGTTTGCTGGGTCTATGTGGTTTATACCTTTCTTTTCTACTTATGGCGTTTCTTTTCTTCCTCTTGCAGTTGGGCATAAGGCGACAAGGGTATTTGATTCTGGTTGAATAGAGTATTTTGGGGGGCAGGGTTTGTATTGGGTTTTATTTAATCTTGGTAGGGTTAACCAGTGATTTCAATATAATAGTTTGAAGGTGTTTTTAGGTTTTTTTGTTATGTGGGTTATTATTTTATTATTTATTCTTATTTATTACTTGAATAGCTTATGGATTAGAGCGCGACGCTGAAGATGTCGATGAGGTGTTTATACCTTTAAGTATTATTTATAAAAGATTTTCTTTGTCTTTACAGTGAAAATGTAATGTTTTTCTAAACTATATAAATAGAGGTGTAAACGGATTTTAACCGCTATAGTGATAAGTTAGCAGCATTCACTTTTTCTGACACCTCCTTAACTGGAATTTTGATTCAATTTTATTATTAACAATAATATACCTCTTTCTTTGGTTTCAGTTAAATTTGAAAGTAAGGATAAAAGTTTATCTAAGATCAGGTCGAAACTGATTGCAATATTTGCTTCTCACTTTTGCTGAGGCTAACTGGTATGGGCAGTACTTTTTGAATGCAACTCAAATGTTATTATTAACTATAGTCCCTTTAATTTCTTCATTCTAAGGATCCTTGATTTCATTCGTGGTATAGTCCGATGATTAGAATTAATAGGAATACTGATCTGATAATTATCCATGATTTAATGTTGGATGTTATTAAGGTGATTGGTATGGGTAGTAATAGTGCAATTTCTACATCAAAGATCATGAAGATTACTGCGATTAGGAAAAATCGGGATGAGAAGGGCAGACGTGCAGAGTTTTTTGGGTCGAATCCGCACTCGAACGGCGATCTTTTTTCTCGGTCTTCGTTAACTTTCTTTGATATTAATGTTGCTAGTATTATAATGACTGATGATAGTATGATGGTTATTGTTGCGGCGATTGTAATTGTTATTATTATTTATCTTGTTTTTCACAAATTTCTTGATTGGAAGTCAAGTATACTCTCTTGTATTAGATAAATATTATTTTATCTTCCTCATCAGTAGATTGAGATATATAGGAATAATCATACTACGTCTACAAAGTGTCAATATCAAGCTGCGGCTTCAAACCCGAAGTGGTGGTTTGATGAAAAATGAAGAGTAGTATGTCGCAGTAGGCATGTGGTTAAAAATGTAGTACCAATGATTACGTGTAGTCCGTGGAATCCTGTTGCCACGAAGAATGTTGATCCATAGGCTGAATCTGCAATTGTGAATGGTGCTTCAAGATATTCATATGCTTGCAGGGCAGTAAAATATAACCCTAGTAGTACGGTGAAGAATAGTCCTTGTGTTGCTTGCGTAGCATTATTCTCTAATAATCCGTGGTGGGCCCATGTTACGGTTACTCCTGAAGCTAGTAGAATTGCTGTATTTAGTAAGGGTACCTGTATTGGGTTGAATGGTTGAATACCTGTGGGAGGTCAAGTTGAGCCTAGCTCAATCGTTGGGGATAGTCTTGAGTGGAAGAATGCTCAAAAGAATGATACAAAGAATAAGACTTCTGATACAATGAATAAAATTATCCCTCATCGTAGGCCTTTTGTTACTATTTTTGTATGTAATCCCTGATATGTCCCCTCTCGTGTTACGTCACGTCATCACTGAATCATGGTTAGTACGGTGATGATTGCTCCAATTCCGAGTAAGCTGTCATCGTATTGGTGGAATCATTTAATTAGTCCTATTAAGGTAACTATTGCTCCAATAGCACCTGTCAGTGGTCATGGTCTTTTGTTTACTATATGGAATGGATGATTTTCGTGTATTGACATTAATTGACTTCTCTAGAGTATAAAGTTCTTAGGATTGCAAATACATATGATTGGATGATTGCTACTGCTGCTTCTAGGATTAATAGTAAGATTTGTGCAGTAATTAGTACGGTTAAAAGTGTATGACTTATTGATGGTCCATTGTTTCCCAGTAAGGTTAGTAGGAGGTGTCCTGCAATTATATTTGCAGTTAATCGTACTGCTAGGGTTCCCGGTCGAATTAAGTTGCTGATTGTTTCGATGATTACTATGAATGGTATTAGTATTGTTGGGGTTCCTTGGGGGACTAAGTGTTCAAATATGTGGTTGGTATTTTTGATTCATCCATATAATATAAAGGTTATTCATAAGGGTAGTGCTAAAGTTAGAGTGAGGGTTAAGTGTCTTGTTCTAGTGAAGATATAAGGAAATAATCCTAGGAAGTTGTTTGCTAGGATTATAAGGAATAATGAGGTTAGAATAAAGGAGTTGCCTTTATTTTCATACCCCTTTCTTAGAATAGTTTTTATTTCTTGGTGTAATTTATTTATTAGTAGCATTAGTATCATTCTATTTCGTGAGGGAATTAATCAAACTCTTGTTGGGATTAATAGAATGCCGATAATTGTTCTTGTTCAGTTTAATGATAAGCTGTTGATTTCTGTAGTTGGGTCAAAGATTGAGAATAGGTTTCTTATCACTTTCAGTTTGTTTTGTTGATGTTGATTATTTTCTTTTCTTTGGCTTGCTTGTTTGGTGATTGAGCGAAGTAGTTTATGATATTAAATATTAGGAATGTTGCTAGAAATGTGAGGTATAGTATCATTCATTCTATAGGTATTATTTGAGGGATAAAAGGATATCCTCTTGATTACTTCAGTTTGACATTCTGATGTTATAAATTAACTAATCCTTTATCATCAGAGATATGTGCTAAATTATCATAGGCTGGTTTAAGAGACCATTACTTGCTTTCAGTCATCTGATGACTCTCTTATCTTTGATACTCAGTTAATAAATTGGTTTGTTGATACTCTTTCGATTACGATTGGTATGAATCTATGATTTGCTCCACAAATTTCTGAGCATTGTCCGTATAGGAGGCCTGGTCGATTAATTGAGAATCTCACTTGATTTAACCGACCAGGTGTGGCATCTGTTTTTACTCCTAATCTTGGTACTGTTCAAGAGTGTAGTACGTCTGCTGCTGTTACGATTAGTCGTACTGGTGAATTTATTGGTAAGACAATTCGGTTGTCTGTGTCAAGTAGTCGGAATGTATTGGCTTGTAGGTCTTCTTGTTGTACTATATATGAGTCGAATTCTAGTTTTGTGAAGTCTGAGTATTCATAGCTTCAGTATCATTGATGGCCGACTGCTTTTAACGTTATTACTGGGTTATGGATTTCGTCTATTAGGTACAATAGTCGTAAGGATGGGATTGCGATGAATACCAAAATGATTGCAGGAGCAATGGTTCATACAGTTTCAATTATTTGTCCTTCTAGAATAAATCGTCTAGTTTGCTTATTTTTAATAATTCTAATTATTGTGTAGAATACTGCTGTGATAATTATTAGTATGATTATCAGTGCGTGGTCGTGGAAATAGATTAGTTGTTCTATGACGGGTGATGCTCTGTCTTGGAGTGTTATGTTTAATCATGTTGTCATTACTTCTAAGGAAAGCTTAAACTTTATTTGTGGAGCTTAAATCCACCGCACTTATCTGCCACGTTAGATTGAACTAGTTAGTTAATGAGATGGTTGGGAGTTCTGAATATCTGTGTTCTGCCGGTGGAAAATTTTGTAGTCATTCTACCGAGTTTCTTGTATGTGTAGGGAATAGGATTAGTCGGTTTGATGTGATGCTTTCTCATATGATGAATAGGAATATTATTACTCTTACGAATGAAATTGTTGATCCTATTGATGAGATGATGTTTCATGTGGTGTAAGCGTCTGGATAATCCGAATATCGTCGTGGTATTCCGGCTAGTCCTAAGAAGTGTTGAGGGAAGAAGGTTAAGTTCACTCCTACAAATATAACGGCAAATTGGGCCTTCAATCACTTTGGGTTTATGGTAAGTCCGGTAAATAAAGGGAATCATTGAACGAAGCCTCCTATGATTGCAAATACGGCTCCTATTGAAAGGACATAGTGGAAGTGTGCTACTACATAGTAGGTGTCATGTAGAACAATATCAATTGATGAGTTTGCTAGGACTACTCCTGTAAGACCTCCTATTGTGAATAGGAACACGAACCCTAGTGCCCATAAACAAGCGGCTCTGTATGTTATTCGGGTTCCGTATATTGTTGCTAGTCATCTGAAGATTTTAATTCCTGTTGGCACAGCAATAATTATTGTTGCTGATGTAAAGTAGGCTCGTGTATCAACATCTATTCCTACTGTGAATATGTGGTGTGCTCATACTACAAATCCTAATAGTCCAATTGCTAGTATAGCAAAGATTATTCCTAAGTTTCCAAATGCTTCCTTTTTCCCTCTTTCGTGGCAGATAATGTGAGAGATTATACCAAATCCTGGTAGAATGAGAATATATACTTCAGGATGTCCGAAGAATCAAAATAGGTGTTGGTATAGGATTGGGTCACCCCCTCCTGCAGGGTCAAAGAATGAAGTATTTAAGTTGCGATCTGTTAGTAGTATTGTAATTGCTCCTGCTAGTACCGGTAATGATAGTAATAGTAACAGGGCAGTAATAGCAATTGATCATACGAATAGTGGGATTCGTTCTGGTTTTATACTTTTTGGCTTTATGTTAATTGTTGTTGTAATAAAGTTTACTGCCCCTAAAATTGATGAGACACCAGCTAGGTGTAGGGAGAAAATTGCTAAATCCACAGATGCTCCTGCGTGTGCAATTCCTCTTGCAAGAGGAGGATAAACAGTTCACCCCGTTCCTACTCCACTTTCTACCGTGCTACTAGTAAGTAGTAAGGTTAAGGACGGAGGTAGTAGTCAAAAGCTTATATTGTTTATTCGTGGGAATGCTATGTCTGGTGCTCCTAATATTAGTGGCACTAATCAGTTTCCGAATCCACCAATTATGATTGGTATAACCATGAAGAAAATTATAACAAAGGCGTGGGCTGTAACGATGACGTTGTAGATTTGGTCATCTCCAATTAAGGAGCCTGGTTGTCCTAATTCCGTTCGGATAAGTATTCTTAATGAGGTTCCAACCATTCCAGATCAGGCTCCGAATACAAAGTATAGTGTTCCAATGTCTTTGTGATTAGTTGAGAAAAACCATCGGGTGAAGATTAGTGGGGTGGCTGAGAATAATAAGTAGGTGATAGGCTGTAAATCTATTTAGGGGCATTTACGTTGCTCTTCCACTATTTAATAAGCCTTGTATTCATTTTGTGATTATAGAATGCAATTCTGTAGGGGTGAGTTGAAGGACTTACCAAGGCCTAAAGGAAACCCTTTATTTATAGCTTTGAAGGTTATTAGTTTAAGTTTAACTTAAGGCCTTTAATTTAGTTGATGTTGGTAATGATAGTGCAGGATACCACTCCCATTAGGGAGATTGATGATAAGATTATTACTCCAATAATTTTGATCAATTTATTTTTCTGGAACTTTAAGTTTCATTTTGGTTCTGTTCTTAGGATTAAAAATCTCGAGTAGGAGATTTTTAAATAGTAGTATAAGGTAATTAGGGATGTTACTACCACAACGGTCGCTAGGGGGGCTATGTTGTTTGTAATTATGGCTTGGATAACAATCCATTTTGGAAGAAATCCAAGGAATGGTGGGAGCCCACCTAAAGATAGAAGTGATGTAAATAGTATAAATTTTATCAGTGTAATTTCCTTGTTTGTTATTATTGTCTGGTTGATAAATGAGACACCGGATACTTTAATGGCTGACACTACGGTTAGTGCTAGGATTGAGTAAATCACGTAGTATATTATTCATATGCTTTCTCTTGTGATTAATGCAATTAATATTCAACCAGTGTGGTTAATGGATGAATATGTTAGGATTTTTCGTATTGAAGTTTGGTTTAATCCTCCAATTGCTCCTACAATTGTAGATATCAGAATAATTCTTAGCGTGAAGATATTAATGTCAATCAGGTAAGATATTAATATCAGCGGGGCAGCTTTTTGCACTGTTATTAGCAGTGCACAGTTTTCTCATCTTAGACCTTCTATAACTCCTGGGAATCATCAGTGAAGGGGGGCAGCTCCACTTTTTAACAGGAGAGGGGTACAGATGATTATTGGTGTATATGAACTTATTTCGAATGTGAACAAATCCTCCGTCAATGTTTTTATTACCACTAAGAATAGTAGTGTTGCCGAAGCAAGTACTTGAACAATAAAGTACTTTAATGAGGCTTCTGTATTATACATGTTTTTGACGTTGGATATTAAGGGGATAAATGATATTAGATTGATCTCCAACCCTATTCATGCCCCAAGTCATGAATTAGAGGACACGGATACTAATATACCCCCCACTAAAGTAATTAGTAGGAGGATTTTTGTTGAGTTACTGGGCATTAGAGAAGAGAGTGGTATACTCTATTTATGGGGTATGAACCCATTAGCTTAGGTTAGCTTACTTTTCTACATTGAAATTTATTGTTACATCTTGGTGTATGGTGCACGGTGGCTTTTGATGCTTACTGGTGATAGTTTGATTCTGTTGGATGTAATGAAGGTAGTTTTATACTACATATTTTATCCTATCACGATAGTCCTTTAGTCAGGCTCATCATT